TAAAAATCGAATAGACTAATAAACAATAAGAAATCTAAATGCTTCACTTTCCTTTCTATTGAAAAACTAATTACTCGATTATTGTGAATCTAATTCATAGAAATTCCGTCCAGTAAAATGGACGAATTATAAATCTCCAAAATAATAGATAGAAATATAGCAAATAGAGCCATTGCAAGACCCATCAAAGGAGTAGTTCCCCATCCCGGAGCTACTTTACCATATTCTGAATTTAATGGTTTCAATAAATCCCCTACAACAGTTCGTCTTGGACCAGATCTAGAATTATCCTCAACGGTTTGCGTAGCCATAAATACTTTTTTTTTTATTCATTGAGATCTGTTGACTTTGTATACCATTCCGCTGTAAATATAAGGATCTTATCCTATAGATCTATTGTGATCTTGAAACTTTATAATTAAAATAATGGAAACAGCAACCCTAATTGCCATCTCTATATCTGGTTTACTTGTAAGTTTTACTGGGTATGCCTTATATACTGCGTTTGGGCAACCCTCTGAACAACTAAGAGATCCATTCGAAGAACATGGGGACTAGTTGAAGTAATGAGCCCCCCATATTGGGGGTTCATTACTTTTAAGATCATAAAAAAATTATTTCATCTTTTTCGTTGGAACTTTAGGAGGTTCTCTAAAAAAGATAGCGAAAAAAAGAATTCCTAAAGTCGAGACTAAGAGGAATGTATAAACCAATGCTTCCATAGATTTGATCGTGGTTTACAATTATAGCTTTCATACCTGGTTATTGGGGCTCACTTCCCCCCACCCCCCCCAAAAAAAAAAAGAGTAAATGCAATGATTCAAATCAGGATTTATCTAGTTCTCTTTGTCAAATTGGAAAGAAATAAAAAAAAGTCGAAAAGGAACAAAAGAATGTTCTATCAGACTCCCTGTCTTCTTGTAGTTAGATCTCCAAGTTTTTGGAATGCTCCAAATTCTACTTGAGCATCTAAATCTGGGTCGATACCAGCAAAAACATCTCTGAACAAAGTTCTAGCACCATGCCAAATGTGTCCGAAAAAGAATAGCAGAGCAAATGAAGCATGTCCAAAAGTAAACCAACCCCTTGGACTGCTCCGAAAAACACCATCCGATTTCAAAGTAGCACGATCTAATTCAAAAATTTCACCCAATTGAGCACGTCTAGCATATTTTTTCACAGTAGTGGGATCACTATAACTGACTCCATTAAGCTCGCCACCATAGAACTCAACAGTTACACCTATTTGTTCGACACTATATTTTGATTCTGCCCTTCGAAAAGGAACATCGGCTCTAACAATTCCGTCTCCGTCTACCAAAACAACGGGAAATGTTTCAAAAAAAGTAGGCATACGACGTACAAAAAGTTCACGCCCCTCTTTATCTCTAAAGATGGGATGTCCTAACCAACCGACGGCTATTCCATCTCCATTGTCCATTGAACCCGCTCTAAATAAACCCCCCTTTGCTGGATTATTTCCGATGGAATCATAAAAAGTTAATTTTTCAGGAATTTTAGACCAAGCTTCTGATAAACTTTGATTTTCGGCTAGTCCAGCGCCAACTCTTCGATATATTTCTTGCTGGAAGTATCCCTGATCCCATTGATAACGAGTAGGACCGAATAATTCAATAGGGGTTGTTGCTGAACCATACCACATAGTTCCAGCAACGACAAAAGTTGCAAAAAAGACAGCAGCAATACTGCTGGAAAGAACGGTTTCAATATTTCCCATACGTAATCCTTTATATAGACGTTGGGGTGGACGCACACTAAGATGGAAAAGACCCGCCAATATGCCCAACGTTCCTGCTGCAATATGATGAGAAGCTATTCCCCCCGGAACAAAAGGATCAAAACCTTCCACACCCCACGCGGGATCTACGGATTGTATCCTTCCAGTTAGTCCATAAGGATCAGATACCCATATTCCAGGACCATACAAGCCAGTTACATGAAATGCGCCAAAACCAAAACAAGCCACCCCTGCAAGAAATAAATGAATTCCAAAAATTTTTGGCAAATCCAAAGAAGGTTTTCCAGTACGTTCATCACAAAAAATTTCTAGATCCCAATAAACCCAATGCCAAATAGCTGCTAAAAAGCACAAGCCCGAAAACACAATATGTGCTCCGGCCACACCTTCGTAACTCCAAATACCCGGATTCGTTATAGTACCTCCTGTGATATTCCAACCTCCCCACGAATTGATTATTCCTAAACGAGTCATGAAAGGTATAACGAACATACCCTGTCTCCACATTGGGTCAAGAATAGGGTCAGAGGGATCAAAAACTGCTAATTCATATAGAGCCATCGAACCGGCCCAACCTGCAACCAGAGCTGTGTGCATTATATGAACAGAAAGCAAACGGCCCGGATCATTTAATACAACAGTATGAACACGATACCAAGGTAAACCCATGAAAATACCCCTTATATCAACAAAAAATAGACACTATGTAACTTTATTGCACTGGAAAAAATTATACTATGGACTCTAGCCTTTCAGTAGATTATCTCGGAAAAAGGATTCCAATTTGTTCTAGTTTTTTTAGTAATAATGGAAGAATCCTATTTGTAGAAATAAAAAGAAACAGATTTATTCTATACCCGATAAGTAACAATACGCAATGGTGGAGAAACGAGAGGAGTTGACAATTTTCTCTATAAATATTTAAATAAGTAAATGTAGACATATTCTTTTATCACTCCAATTACCCAGTCGTAACAACTTGACTTTATTTAGTACCCCCCCTTTTTTTTATTCAATATAAAAATGCAATATAATAAAAGTAAATCATTTTTAACACGATAAGCTAATTCTTACGTTTCCACACTAAAGTGAGACATATGACTTTCTTATTTCTCCATTTTATGCCCATTGGTGTTCCAAAAGTACCCTTTCGAAACCCTGGGGAAGAAGATGCATCTTGGATTGATATATAGTGCGACTTGTGAAATATAGTAGGTCATATGGGATTTCCCCATTTTCTCCCCCGATCGAGATATCCTCCCCTTCACCCCCACAAAAGAGAATTATTGAAGCCTAAAAATTGGGAGCGTGAAGTGTAATGAAGTAAAATTTTATCGATTTTTTGATTTTTGGAGAGAGTATCCGGATTATTACTCGAAATTCTGAATAATTTATGGTTGACTTGATTGGATTAATAAAATAAATCAAGTACAAAGTACTCAGGCTCTGTTTAGAAAAAAACCAATTGGTAATATATCTACGATCACCACTTCTATCATATCATATATTTTACAGAAAACATGAAATAAGAAAGGAAGAAGTTATAACAAAAAGACATAGTATTGTAATATTTGTCCTATATGTGCAAATCCAAATCGGGCAGATCTTTACTCAGAGTAGAAAAGAAACCTAAAAAAATTGAAAAAGTCCATTCAGAAACAAGAAAATTACATTGTGATTGAGATTCGATCTCGATGAAAGCAATACATCAATGAGAAGTTAGTTCAATAAATGGAGTATATTATTATTTTTCTTTAAAAGTTCGAAGAAGTCCATTATCAAAAGAGAAAGATATTTAAAATTGACACATTGATTCCTTTGTTTCTTATATGATTTTTGGTGAACTGTATGCATCAAAAGGTGCCTGTACGGCTCTTAAGGAAAAAAAATGGAATCCTAATCAATCGACTTTATCGAGAAAGATTACTTTTTTTAGGTCAAGAAGTTGATAGTGAAATATCGAATCAACTTATTGGTCTTATGGTATATCTCAGTATAGAGAACGATAATAAAGATTTGTATCTGTTTATAAATTCTCCGGGAGGGTGGGTAATACCCGGAATAGCTATTTATGATACTATGCAATTTGTACAACCAGATGTACAGACAGTATGTATGGGATTAGCCGCTTCAATGGGATCCTTTCTTTTGGCAGGAGGAGAAATTACCAAACGTTTAGCATTCCCTCACGCTTGGCGCCAATGATTCTTTTATTTGAGTATATATAGAAAGACTATACCTTCGCCATAAAAACATTCAATTCAGTAATAATAGCATGGTATTTCGAATTCCATATGCAAATTTTTGTTTTTTTAATTATTTGATTATATATAGAAAGAGTAGTATGAAAAAGAGGGCATTTACAATTTTATCTGATCGATCAGGAACCTAGTTTAATTTTAGTGTCACAGACTTTTTTGTTTTTTTCATATCAGAAAGCTTTTAACCATTTTTATTTTAATTCGAAGAAAACATAACATATGAAAAAACAAAAAAGAAACTTTCGGATTGTTGAATAACAAAATGAAATAAAAAACAACGGAACAATCGTAGTATTAAAAAAAAAATTCAAAAAGAAAGTAGGTTATTGTATCCTTTATTATTTAAGGATCTGGATCCAAAAGACCCAGTAGATTTTGTACTTCTTTTTTCTTTGATGGAAGGAAAAAAAGAAATTAGTAAACGGAGAAAAAAATTCATAGAGGAAAAAAATGAATTGCATAGGTGAAAAAGCCGTATGCATCATCAATACGCAGAAAATGCTTGTACGGTTATTGAATATTCTTTTTGCTCTTTGATTTTCTTATTTGTATTTATCCCTTATCCCCTTTACCTTTCTTTTTGAAATAAAGAAAATCTTTCCCAATATATAAGAAATCATTATCAAAAAATTGATCAAGATAAGGGAAAGACTTATAAAGTTATCTAATCAGGGTAATGATCCACCAACCCGCTAGTTCTTTTTATGAGGCACAAACGGGAGAATTTATCCTGGAAGCGGAAGAGCTACTGAAACTGCGTGAAACTATCACAAGGGTTTATGTACAAAGAACGAATAAACCTTTATGGGTTATATCCGAAGACATGGAAAGGGATGTTTTTATGTCAGCAGCAGAAGCCCAAGCTCACGGAATTGTCGATCTTGTAGCAGTTGAATAAAAAAGAAAATAGGTGGCAAGGATTATTCTAAAAAAATACAGGATTTGCAAATTTTTTAATTTTCAATTTAATGGAATATCTCTATTAATTAATCTATTATTAATCTATTAATAGAATATTAAGTAATTCAGGGTTAGGATAGATCTAAACCTGCTCATTATATATATAAATATTACGACTTACCATGCCAACTATGAAACAACTTCTTAGAAACACAAGACAGCCAATCCGAAATGTCATAAAATCCCCAGCTCTTGGGGGATGTCCTCAGCGCCGAGGAACGTGTACCAGGGTGTATGTGCGACTCGTTCAGATCATATACTAAGAAAAAACCAATTTCATTTTTTCAGTATTGGCGATCGGTTAAGATAGTGTGATTTTTCCATTCACACTATCTTAACTTAAATAGATGTATAGATACATTATTCTTCTATCATGTATCAAATTTATGGTTTCGATTGGTGCAAACCCCACAATCTTAATTTGCAATTTACGATGACAAAAACGTTTCCATTGGTAAGAAATATTAAGTTACCCATTAAGCGGAGAAAATACTATTTCAATTAAAGATCAATTATGTCCTTGATGAATTTGAATGGATTTTGCAAGAACGGAATAAGAGGGTCAGCTACCCAGCAAATTTTCATAATTAAATACCGTTACTGTATAACTAGATTTCGTTGTGAAAAAACCTACTTACTATATATTGGATGGGTAGAGCCAAAGAGTGTGAACTGTACAAATTAACAATAACATTGATTAAATGAATCAAAAATGAAAAGAAAAAGGGCTCCGGTGTATAGAGAGGACCTGGCCGTTTCTAAAAAAATCATAGAAACGACGGAACCCGCCATTTTTTTATATATGTCCTATTTCATTTACAATTACTATGTTTTTTTATATCTAGTATCAATACAATTTCTTATTTTTAGGTTCAATATTTAGAAAAAAAAAATCTAAAAAAATCGTGGTTGGGGAGGTTATAGTAGCAAGAGCCAGTGGAATTTTTTTTTATACATAGGAAAAATCCATTTTTGTTATTATTATTAATAGGCTAGGAAGAAGAAAAGAATAACTGAAAAATCAAATAGTTATTCATCAAAGTCTTATTTAATTATTTAATGACCAGAATTAAACGAGGATACATAGCTCGGAAACGGAGGACAAAAATTCGTTTATTTACATCAAGCTTTCGCGGAGCTCATTCAAGACTTACTCGAACTATTACTCAACAGAAAATTAAAGCTTTGGTTTCGGCTCATCGGGATCGAGATCGAAAAAAAAGAGATTTTCGTGGTTTATGGATTAATCGAATAAATGCAGTAATTCGCGGGAATCCAAAAGGATTATATATATATAGTAATTTAATATATAATCTATACAAGGGGCAATTGCTTCTTAATCGTAAAATAGTTGCACAAATAGCTATATTGAAAGAGAATTGTCTTTTTATGATTGCCAACGATATCATAAAAATCCAAAATCTCCATAGACTTTACTCCGGGAACATATAAAATAGAAATGGGTTTATTTTGATAGCTTTATCATATGAATTTTTATCTTATGATAGAGCTATCAAACTAAATAACCACGCTTAATAAAAAAAATTATTCTTGGTCACCGATTATCTTTTTTCTTACAACATAAAAACTCAAATGCAATTGTCGTAATTTTCGAACAAAACATCAATTCATGTTTAATTCGAATCTAAATTCCATTCAAATTGGATTTCTAATTATTAATTTCTATATTTTTTTTTTCTTAAAGTAGTAGTTCTACCGGTCGACTCGCTTTTTTCAAATTCTTTTTCATTATTAAGAAAAGGGAACGAAGATAAAATACGAGCTTGTTTTATAGCAATCGTAATTAATCGTTGTTGTTTTAAGGTCAATCTATTTACGCGTCTGGATAATATTTTTCCTTGTTCACTAATAAATCGACTAATTAAACCCATGTTTTTATAATCAATTAGGTCCCCCGATTGTATCGGGGGCAAACGCCTACGAAAGGATCGCTTGGATTTAAGAAAGAGTCGCTTAGATTTTTCCATGGTTTGTTTATCCCTATTTCAAAAATCACATTTATTACAAGAAATACAATAAAGGATTTGTTTTTTTATTCTTACTTTTTTTTATGTTATTTTATAATGATATATATATAGAATTCATATATATATATATAGAATTCATATATAAATCAACTATCAATTTTAGAATAAGTATAGAATAGAAAAATAGATCATTTTACATGTCATGTTCTTTGGTTCGAAGGGTAAGACACAAGCGATCAATTTTCTCTATTTCTTTATTTCTGCGTGAATTATATGTTTGCAACAACGGGGACAGAATTTTCTCAATTCCAATCGACTAGGCGTATTGTGTCGATTCTTTTGAGTCATATATCTAGAAATACCTGTTGATTCTTTATTAACACTCTTTTTATCACAACCCGTACACTCCAAAATAACAGTTACTCGGATATCTTTACCCTTAGCCATGAAACCTCCTTTGGATTTTTCATTCACTTAACTCCTCTATTTTCGGATTCGAATCTAAGGAAAAAGAAAAGAATGAAAAAAAATCGAAATTAATAATAGGAAATCCAATTATGGAAGATTTCGTTCCAATTAATATTAATTAATATAGTACAAAAATAATACAATGATCTCGAACTATATTTCGTTTCGAATTGCAATACAGTATTTGAGTTTTTTGAAGTATTTTGTTGTATGATATTGTTGCCCGACCCTATCCATTCCCTTTCGATTTCTGGTTTCACTCTATTATTAATAGAAATGGAATTGAAGCCTGGAACAGATCCGTAGTTTCACTCCGAATTTCAATGAGGCCAAATTCACCTTTATTCTTTATCTTTCCTAACTTATTCTATCTATTACAATTCTAAAAAAGAAAAAAGAAAGACGAGGATCTTAATATTAATTATATAAATTTAAAATTTCATTGGATCCATAATCTTCTTTATCCCCTCCCATGTCGTCAATAACTAGAATTAAAAAAAGGGGAATATCAATGCATCTGGAAAAAAACGATTGATCTCTATCAAGAGACCCGCCAAAGCCCCGAACCATAGAGTACTTACTACTGGTGCCACGGAAAGATATGTTTTTAGATCTCGCATTTCAAATCCTCCTTTTTAAGTTTAAGTATTTTTTTTTTATCTTATTTATATATATTATTTTTTTTGATTTCGAATATTTTTTTCTTTTTCATATTCTATTGTATATTATAGTATAGGAACCGAAAAAAAATGGCAGAATAATATATATATCAATAGAGAAAAGAAAAATGTGGAAAACAAGACAAAGATTATTTATAATAAAACTAGAAACTAATGGAAAAGGGATGTAGCGCAGCTTGGTAGCGCGTTTGTTTTGGGTACAAAATGTCACGGGTTCAAATCCTGTCATCCCTATCCTTAACAATTACTTATCATACGATATTCGTTATTATATGCCCAATAAAATGGGCCCAATTGAAGACGAATTCCAATTGGACATACATACTGAATATATATATATCTGTATCTATATGTATATATTAATATATTGATATATTGATATAGTATATATACATGCAAAATGGATTGGTATCATATAAAAAAATGGATGAAAAAAAAAGCGCTCTTAGTTCAGTTCGGTAGAACGCGGGTCTCCAAAACCCGATGTCGTAGGTTCAAATCCTACAGAGCGTGATGGTTCAAATCAAATCCTACAGAACGCGATTCTAGTATTGTTAGATTGAAAATTACACTGAAATAATTGAACAACAGTTTAAAGTCTGAATTTTCTCCTTGTAGATTAGGATTAAAACAAATAAATAGAGAATCTATAAACAAAAGAGACATTAATTAATCAAAGATCCAATTGATCCCCTCGTCGGTATTGTAAATATGCAGTTACAAATAATCCAGCTAAAGTTATAGGAATTAAACCTAACACTATTCCAAATAGAAAAACTTCAATCATTTTTATTTGTTCGAAAGGTAAAAAGAAAGGTAATATCTATCCTTAAATATTAATCTGTATTGATCATGAATCTCAATGACCAAGAATTGTAAATTGACACAGTAAGGAACTATAGAATATCTTATCCCAAAAATTTCTAATTCATTTTCAAATTACAAATCAAATAAGTCGTATTTTACTCAGACCAATAAATAGAGCGGAGGTTATAATTAAAACCGCTAATAAAAAACCGAAATAACTAGTTATAGTGGGCATATAGAAGCTAAATGAAATATGTTCTTTTTATACATATGTTTATAAAGCACTTCCCTAAATTTTAATTTTTGAGAGAAAAATAAGAGGATAAGAAAAAATACTACTTGAAAGATACAATTGAAAATTGTAGATTCATCAATAAATTCTTACAGACAAATAAAAAGAAATAGAGTGACATAATTAAGAAATAAATTCATCTGTGACATCTACGCATTCTGTGATTCCAAATCAATAGACTTATTAGTCAACTCATGAATTGAATAAACTAATCTAATGAAAATTTTGAGTATTCTATATATAGATATAGAATATTTTTATTAAAAAAAAATGAATATTAAAACAAAAACAAAGAATAAGAACTTTGTTGTTTAAATTTATTTAACTTTGAATTAATATAGAAGAAAATATAAAAAATATCTAATTTATTTGGAGCACTCTCTTTTTTTTCGAACATATCTTTTTAAGATATGTTCGAAAAAAAAGAGAGGATTCAGATAAAAAAAATCTTCAATAATTACAAAAAGTATTTTTATAGATTTGGCATCTAATTGAATTATATAAATCTAAAAATCTGCTTTATGAATTCTAAGAAACCAATTTGTCGTATTCCGATTTTTATTGATCTTCCGTTTTTAGTCCGAAACTAATAATGTCAAATGTGAAGACCCTTCCATTTTATACTATTACTATAAAAATTTAAAAATTTGTTATATGTTCAAACTTTGAAAAACTTTCTATCGGATTTTTTAATACATAGAGACAACCAATGAAGAAAGAACTTATCTAGTACTCGATTTCGCCACTGATTGTAAAATTGAATTGCTCTGTTAGAAGAAGGATAG